TTGGAGATAATTGCATTTTGATTGAGTTATTTATATAAGGCAAAGGAAAGTAATGTAAACAAAAATACTTCTTTTTCTTTGAACCCACCCAATCAAAAATCCTCCTTTTCTCAAAGGAGAATCGAAAAAATCATATTTTCATACAATATCTTAATTGAATTATATGTAATGATCAATAAATTAAGTTGAATTCTATATCTACACATACCAAAAACATAGAAAAATCCGAATACCAATCTAATCTATTCTATAGATATTTGGGCTAGAGTTGACAAACAAACAAAACCAGCAATATACTTTATTAGTATCGCATAAAAATCTAAATGGGGCGTGGCCAAGTGGTAAGGCAACGGGTTTTGGTCCCGCTATTCGGAGGTTCGAATCCTTCCGTCCCAGAACATATATATTCTCTGACAATATAGATTGCTTTTTTAACAATGTTCTGTTTAAAATCGAAATGTTAGCTGGAATGTGATTGTTGTTTCTGATTTTTTTCTTCGATGAATCGTTTTGTTTTTTGCAAAAACTGAATCAAGATGCGAAAGAATCCATATTCCCTATCACGTATTCTCTACCTCCTAAATTAGCCTAATTAGATTCCATTTTCGTTTTTGTAGATTTCTTGACTTTTCGCCAAGAGGAGGTTTTTGGTAATAATTAAATTCACTAAATCAATGAGTAATTCTTAATCAATGAGGTAGGCTAAAATCGAAAAAGGAGCAAAAACTGGACTTAATCTGGACTTGTTTGGCTTTGTGCCTAGACAGCTTGCATTTCGTAAAAATAAAAAAGACTAGGGCGCCCCCTTCTTTTGATTTATGCTGCATCAGTCCCATAGAATGGGGTAGATAGGAGTTAATCAGTAATGGGAAGGCGTTCATTTCAATATCTATAAACGATGACAATTGCTCAGTCTATTTGATCTAATTGATAGATACGAAAACCTACCCATTCTTTGGATTTTATCAATCAGATGAAAAAAAAAAAGACTTATCTTTTTTCCTAAGATGATCAAAAGTGATTTTTAACTATCAAATTTTCTTGGAATAATGATGTCGAAAGGGGAACTTTCTAAATTTCGAATAAATTTAGAAAGATAAATAGTTTTAATCATTCCTTAGAAGTTGAATCTTTCTCTCCTATTAATAAGTCACGTGAAGATGCAGAATAAAAAAAATTCGTTTATTCGTCTTATTTATTATATATATTTATTAATTAATATTATAATTAATTAATATTATAAGGTTAGATAAATTAATATTAGTGATGGGGTCTTACTAAGACTTCTTCAGAAAAATCTTTATCCACCTATATCTATAGTATTATCTATATACTATAGATATAAATAATACTATAGATTATGGTGTTTATACATCAGCCCAACCAATGACTATTCATGATTCCATAATTGAATCAATTCCATACCGGTTCTTAGAGGAATGTTATGGTAAAACTTCGTTTGAAACGATGTGGTAGAAAGCAACGTGCGACTTGAAGGACACGATCCGTTGTGGATTTGTACATCCACCATTTTTTGTAGGAATGAAGGTGCTCTTAGCTCGACATCATTGGTTCTGTTTCACTAGAACCCCTCGTTTTTTGTTGTCTTAGAATGTAAATAGTCCATGATGGAGCTCGAGTAGAAAGTATTAATTTATTTCTCGGGGCAAGGGTCTAGGGTTAATGCCAATCAATAAAAAAATTGAAACAACTTCGTAAATATATCTTAGGTATGGAAATCGAAAGAATCCAATTCGAGCAAGTTTCAAATTCAAAAATTTATTGGAATTGATTAAACTTTTTCGATCCAAAGTGTTTCACGAGGAAATCCATCATCTTGTAGGATTCTTTCATAGAAATCGCAAAAAGGGTATGTTGCTGCCATTTTGAAAGGATTAAAAAGCACCGAAGTAATGTCTAAACCCAATGATTTAAAATAAAACAAAGATAAAGGATCCCAGAACAAGGAAACACCTTTTTTATTGTCTTAATAACTGGATCAGACTGAAGAATCTGATTTTAAACGAGACAAACAAAAAAGGAGGAAAGACCGCTCAATAAATGAAATTGTCGAAAGATTTTACTTTGAACTGTTTGAAAGTTATCCAACTTGAGTTATGAGAGTACGAATGGTTTCTTTTTCATTTTAAGGAAGAACGAAGAAAAAAAGACTTACATCTTTAATTGCTTTGATCATTTTATGGATCCAGTTGTCATTTCTTAGATAGAATTCCATAGAGAGACAAAACTTCGAATCAATCATTTTTCTCGAGCCGTACGAGGAGAAAGCTTCCTATACGTTTCTAGGGGGGGTGTTGTTCATTTACATCTATCCCAATGAGCCGTCTATCGAATCGTTGCAATTGATGTTCGATCCCGAAGAGAAGGAAAAGATATTCAGAAAGTGGGTTTTTATGATCCGATAAAGAATCAAACTTATTTAAATGTTCCTGCTATTTTATATTTCCTTGAAAAAGGGGCTCAACCTACAGAAACTGTT